ATCTAACTAAAGATATGGAAATCAATTGCGTCCATGCGTCCAATAGGATTTGAACCTATACTAAAGGTTTAGAAGACCTCTGTCCTATCCATTAGACAATGGACGCTTTTCATTCCAATTTGTTTTTTTTTTTACTTTAAAGAATGAAAGAAAAAGGATGCGAGATAATTATTATATTTTTAGAATTCCCTATTAATTATTAATATAGAAAATTAATATAAATAAAAAATTCAAAATGTAATTTATTTTTAGTAAAAAAAAAAGGTATGTATAAAAAATACTCAAAATTTTTCAAATTTGATATTATATCCAATAATATATCATAGTATCTTAATTAATTAAGATTATTAATAATTTTAATATTTTAGATTTGAATAAAAGATTCGGACTTTTATGCAAATATGCAAAAAAAGACAATTTTTCGTAGAATTATTCCTTGGTATTCTATTAGATTAGAATTTAGATTCTAATGCATCCTATATTATTATTCTAGACTTTACTTGCCTAGAATAATAGATAAAGCGGGTAGCGGGAATCGAACCCGCATCGTTAGCTTGGAAGGCTGAGGGTTATAGTCGACGTTGATTTATCTTAACGTCTCTAATTCAAAACCGAACATGAAACTTTGGTTTCATTCGGCTCCTTTATGGAATATTGAGAAATTCCCATATCATCGTATAAAAAAATGTGAACCCAAAAAATTAATTTAATTTTAATTTCTTAATCTTAATAATAAAAAAGAATCAAATTGATTTAGTATTTTTAGATTTTTATATTGAATTGTTATTAATAACAACTAAAACTTTGATTCTTTTTTTGAACTTGGACCCATAACATCTATGTCGGCTTTCTCTCTTACTGCGGTCAAAAGAAGGCGCTTTCTAGATGATCCCTATAGAAGAATGGGGGAGGGGAATTTTAACAATTTTTCTAGTTACTTCGTTATCTATTTCTATTTGAATTGAAAGAATCCTTAGGAAAAGTTTTTTGTTTACGCCGGGCTAATAAAATCAAACAAAACTCAATGTCTCTAGTAAACCAAAGTCACCTTTTAATAGCTATTTCGCTTTAATCTTTTCTAAAAAAAAAATCAAAGATTTAGTTACGATTATAAATAAACTTTTCTATATTTATCCATGGACCCTTTACTCATACTCATTCAATTGAATGTATTCATTCAATTAAGAACATTTTGTTTCGTAATTTCAAAATCCAATTTCTGTTTATGAAGTTATAGTTGACTTTTGGATACAAATTACGAGAATGTATATTCTTCTTCGAATCTTTTATTGAAAGGTAAAGGATTGAATCCTTTTAAGAAATAAAGTTTTTGATCGGACTATGAATCCAATCGAAGGACCCCTTAACCATTTTAAGGGGCTATTAGAACGAATCACACTTTTACCACTAAACTATACCCGCTATAATCCCATTATTATATAGAAAGGATTTTTTGTCGAGTAAAGTAATTAGTCGTAATTAATATATGATCAAAGAAGAATCATCAAAACGAAAAGGGGAACATTGACTTAGTTTTTTGTCAGTACACTTTAGGAAAGGAAAACTCCTTCCTGTTTAACTAACTATTTAAATAACTAATAACTAAAAAAGCTCTTTCCTTTTCGAAAGGGGTTTTGGTGACTGCTGGCCAAAGCTCATTAATTCAGAACCAAAATAAAGGTATTCTTCAAAAAAGCAGGGTCCTTTTTTTTTATCAGTAAAAAAAAACAATAAAATCAGAAATGAGACTATGATTCTTTAATTATAGAAAACAGAAATGGAAATATTCCCCTATTTATTTTTAATATTCTTATTTTTCCTTCTTGTTTGAATAACAAAAAAGGGGCCCGGCTAGGTACCGACCGGGGCCAGGCCGTGGAAATCAACATGAAAAAGGAGAGCTATTTCATATGACCTTTTCATATGAAATTGATATAACTTTTCATATGAAATTGATATAAGAAGCTATTTACATATATAGTATTCTTCTGTAATTTCTAAATTTTTATTATTAATGTGTCTAATTTTTATATTTGACTTAAAAATAGAATATTTCACTAGAATTTTTATTTAAAATAGATTTATTAGTTATTTATTCTTCTATATAAAAGCTTTAATTTAGAATAATTTGAAGCTTTTATATAAGGATCTAAAACCCTTATATTAATTATTAATGAATAATTAAAAAACAAAATTTTACACTATCTATTATAGTAAAAGTGTGATAGTAATAGTTAAAAAATAGTGAGACAAAAAAGCGCTTTTTTTTCATTTGGCAAGCATTACATACTTTTTTTATATATGGAACTTTTGAAATTTTACCAATTAAATTAATCAATTAATTGGGAGAGATGGCTGAGTGGACTAAAGCGTCGGATTGCTAATCCGTTGTACGAATCTTTTGTACCGAGGGTTCGAATCCCTCTCTTTCCCTTTATGTTACGTTGGTAACTCTTGGTATTTTCATTTTCTTTCGAATTAATCCCCTTATGTTTTTTTTTGAAAAAACGTTCTTTGTAATCGTTTTTCTTTTCATTTTTATGGTTAAGGATGTGAAAGAGATAAAATCCTAAAAACAGTTAAAAATGAAGCAAAGAAAACAATTTTTTTTATTCTTCACGTCCGGGATTTCGTCCTGGATCATTAGATAGGAATCCGAAGATGAATAGAGAAACAAAGAATATCACTACCGTATAAACAAAAAGTTTGAGAGTAAGCATTACATAATCTCCAAGATCTTCTTTATTTGTTTGGGAAAAAGAGAATAGATTTTCAATTTTTAGAACATAGAAAAAAGATCAAATTTTTCAGAAATCTGTTTCTAAATCTAAAGTTGGGTTGAGTCTTTTATTCTAATTTTTCATTTTTTTTTCAGATATTGCTGAGGACTCTAATTAGAATATTTATTTATACTTATCTATATTCTATAAATGAGTTGATCTAGCTTTTTCGCGGTTATATATGAATCTCAATCGTTTATTTCAGGGTTCATACTGTAAGACTCATCTGATCTTATCAATTGTTTTCTTTTTTTCGGGACTAAATTATTAATTTTGTAGCACGGTATTAAAGATCTTATCGAAAACTTACAGCAGCTTGCCAAACAAAGGCTAAAAGAAAAAAGAAAAGAGGGATTACAGGCATAATATCTACGATCGGTTTCAAAAAAGCGTAGGCCTCTGGCAATTTGGCCAAGACAAAACTGCTTGAATAAAGGGCATAAGTAAAACAGATCCAGATCAAACTAAAGATATTAAGCATAACATAATTTTTATTCTTAAACATAGAAAGATACTTTTTTTGAGTTATTAATAGATTTTTAAATTTTTAATCTAAAAATGACTAAAGTAATGTAAAAAGCTAGAGTATACCAAGCAAAAATTCTTCATTCAATTCTGAAAAAAAAACGAATAGAAGAAATCGTACTTTCATCCAATATCTTAATTGAATTATATATTATGATCAATAAATGAAGTTTCATTTTATATCTACATGTATCAAAATCCTATGAGCTATCTAGTTCATAGAAATTTTTGACTGGAATTGACGAACAACCAACAACACTATTAGTGTTTAGTAGTAACGAATAGAAATGGGGCGTGGCCAAGTGGTAAGGCAACGGGTTTTGGTCCCGCTATTCGGAGGTTCGAATCCTTCCGTCCCAGAGCATACCCATATAGAATATAAAATCAAATTTGATTTTTATTACTATTCTAAATATTTATATTCTTTATATAAATATATAAATATAATTACTATTCTAAATATTTATATTCTTTATATAAATATATAAATATAAGAGTATCTATTCTCAGTATATCAGAATAATTATTCATAGTTTAACTATATCAAATCAAAATAAATCTTTTTAGAATAAAAAAAATTGTCTTTTTGAGCACCTTTCCGTAATTCTAATTAGCTCTAAGTTCGAAATAGACCTCGCTTAATTCACTTAATTCAATCAATAGAATTAAGTGAGGTCTATTAATCTAATCTATTTACGGATGTAAAATATGTAAACAAAAAAGAAATTACATTACATATTCATATAGAAACATAGAAAAAATATATAGAAACATAGAAAAAATAAAGAATTCAAATAGATCGTATAGATTAGCTAGATATCTAAGTGAAAATTTTGGATTACTCAAAAATATGGATAAAATATAGATATCGATAGTACCCCTCAACCAATTACAATTACTTATTTATGATTCCTTAAATGGAATTACATGCTTTAGCTAAAGGAGGCATATGCTCAAACTTCGTTTGAGACGCTGTGGTAGAAAACAACGAACTATTTATCGAATCGTTGCAATGGATGTTCGATCCCGAAGAGATGGCAAACCACTTCGAAAGGTTGGTTTTTATGATCCAATAAAAAATCAGACCTATTTAAATTTTCCTGATATTCTCTATTTCCTTGAAAGGGGTGCTCAACCTACAGAAACTGTTCAAGATATTTCAAAGAAATCGGTTTTTTTATGTAACTCCGCTTTAATCAAAGAGAATTCAATCAATGAAATAAAAAAACGGGGGGTTATATGATTTATATATAACTATATAACTTGGTCAACCCTTATTTTCTACTCCGCTTCTTTCTGTTTGATTCTTACCTATCAATTTCTTTATTTTATGGAATATTTTTAGGTATTACGAGTGCTAGGTATTAGTAATATCATATGTTGTAATTGACAATGTTTTTGAGAGAAATTGATAATTGATAGAAGACGGAGAGAAAAAAGATCAAATACAAGTGAATAAATAAAAAAAAGGGTTTTATAATGAAAATTTCGTCATAGCCTTGCCTTTTTCGTGGAGTATTTTTGGTTGGAATTCAATTAACAAGTAACAAGATGAATTCTTTAACGCCTAAACTTTTTTCTATCCCTAATCTATTACGGAAACACCATTCAAATAAACACAAGCTTTATGCTTGTGTTTATTTCTTTATTTTTTTTTTTTTTATTATTAGTTTAATTTGATTTCTATTTATATTAATTTTTAGAATATATAAAATAAAATACTTAGGTATTTCCATATTTTCATTTTCTTTTAGAAAAAAACAACTTATTCTTTATATATTCCAACTTATTCTCTTATTCTTTATATATTCTATGATATATATATTATAGAAGATATAGAAGAATATGGAATTTTATAGAATTTTTTGCTTTCTTTATTGTATTCGTTATCAAGTGTATTTTTTTCTCAACATTCACACTCATATTGACAGTAGCCTCTCAACCAAATATAATTCGTTGTGGATAACTGCATCTATTGTTAGACCTTTTTTTTTACTTCATTACATAGCAGGGGGTAAGATAAGCGACAGCAAGAAAGGATTTCTGAATTTGGATTATATCCTTCATTTTTTATTGATAATTTCTTGTAGTTTTATCTGATCCGTTCGTTTTTATGTTTCGAATCAATTCTCCTTTTTATCTTTCAGTTTCATGCGCCGGGGAATTCAATTTCTTTTCTTTTTATTGGGATTTCGATTGTATCTATCCATCTTAATTTTGATTTATTAATTGAATATTAATAATAGGGTTTTTGGGGGGGTTGCTAACTCAACGGTAGAGTACTCGGCTTTTAAGTGCGGCTAGCATCTTTTACACATTTCTATGAAGAAATCAATTCGTCCATACTATCGGTAGAGTTGGGAAGACCGCGACTGATCCAAAATAATAAGGAATGAATGGAAAAAACAGCATGTCGTTTCAATGGAGAATTCCAGGAATTTTTTTATTACCAAAGTGATCCAAAACTTTGTTTGAATTCTTGGCGCAAAACCAAAAAAACTCAAAGTCGGGTTAAGTGAATAAATGGATAGAGCCCCATAGCTCAAATTCTAGGGAGATGAAAAAAGCAACGAGCTTCTTTTCTTAATTTGAAGAATTTTCCGATCTAATTATATGTTAAAAATAATATTAGTGCCTGATGCGGGAAAGGGTTTTTCCATGAGTGGATTCTCCTTTTTTTATGAGTCCTAACTATAAGCTATTCACCATTATAATTCTGGGGTGGAGCCGAAGGTGTATAAGAAGCAGTATATTGATAAAGAGATTGTTTCCCAAATCAAAAGAGCGATTGGCTTGCAAAAATAAAAAACTTTTAGGCATCTTTTTATCCTTTAATGAACATAAAACAATTAGATGGATAAAGGAGAGTATAGAGAATCCGTTGATGACTTTCTCTTTTGCCGAGGTATTTTTTCGTTATCTTACTCTATTTATTATTTCTTTTTTTCTTAACTATTAACTATAAATACTCTTGTTTTGACTGTATCGCACTATGTATCACTTGAGAATCCCAAAAACCTTGCTTTTTTATGAAATTTCAAATGGAAGAGTTTCAAGGATATTTAGAATTAGATCCATCGCAGCAGCATGACTTCCTATATCCACTTATTTTTCGGGAGTATATTTATGTATTTGCTCATGATCCTGGTTTAAATAAGTCCCTGTTGTCACAAAATGTCAGGTATGACCATAAATTGAGTTTACGAATTGTAAAACGTTTAATTACTCGAATGTATCAACAAAATTTTTTGATTATTTCCACTAAATATTCGAATCAAAATTTGTTTTTTCGATACAACAATAATTTATATTATCAAATGATATCGGAGGGGTTCTCCCTTATTATGGAAATTCCATTTTCCACACGATTCACATCTTGTTTAGAAAGGTCAGAAAAGGTCAAATCTCATAATTTACGATCAATTCATTCCATATTTCCCTTTTTAGAGGACAAATTTTCACATTTAAATTATGTGTTACATGTACTAATACCCTATCCGATCCATCTCGAAATCGTGGTTCAACTCCTTCGTTGTTGGGTGAAAGATGTTTCTTCTTTGCATTTATGTCGATTTATTCTTCATGAGGGTTGGAAGTGGAATAGTCTTCTTACTTCACAGAAATCCATTTACATTTTTTCACTTTCACAAAGTAATCCCAAATTTTTCTGGTTCCTATATAATTCTTATGTATATGAATACGAATCTATCTTCCTTTTTCTACGTAACCGAGATTCTCATTTACGGTCAAAATCCTCTCAGGTCCTTCTTGAGCGAATCCATTTCTACGGAAAAATAGAACATCTTGCAAAAGTCTTTCCTAATCATTTGAAGGTTATCCTGTGGTTTTTGAAGGATCCTTGCACTCATTATGTTAGATATCAAGGAAAATCCATTTTGGCTTCAAAGGGTACGCCTTTTTTGATGAATAAATGGAAATTTTACCTTGTAAATTTATGTCAATCTAACTTTTATGCGTGGTCTCAACCGGAAAGGATCTATTTAAACCCATTATCCAAGAATTCTATCGACTTTTTGGCCTATTTTTTAAGTGTCCGATTAAATTCTTTCCTGGTACGGAGTCAAATGTTGGACAACGCTTTTTTAATAGATAATGCTATGAAGAAATTGGATACTAGAGTTCCACTTTTTTCTTTGATTCGATCATTGGCAAAAGCGAAATTCTGTAACGTATT